TCGAGGTATTTGTGCAAATAGGTATAATACATGGAATCGAAGAAATTATCCAGATGAAAGAATTGACGATAATAGCTATACGTATACGAAAGAACCCCTTTTTTGTAATTCCTATGATGCAATTGGAGCTTATCGGCAGAAAAGAATCAATTTAGATAGTCCGTTGTGGCTTCGGTGGCGATTAGATCAACGCCTTATTGCTTCAAGGGAAGCTCCCATCGAAGTTCACTATGAATCTTTGGGTACCTCTCATGAGATTTATGGGCATTATCTAATAGTACGAAGTGTAAAAAAAGAAATTCTTTCTATATACATTCGAACCACCGTGGGCCATATTTCTCTTTATCGAGAAATCGAAGAAGCTATACAAGGGTTTTGCCGGGCCTGCTCATATGGTACCTAATCATCTGGTGTCTAAACTAAGTAATTCTACGACTCCTTGGGCCTTTCCGGTTCAAGTATGACCACCATTGCTGACCTTTCTACGCGAATCAAGATCGAGAAAAGGAAGTTTTCCACTCATTGACTAAAATCCATTGGCGAATCCTACTCAGCGGAATACGGAGGTACTTATGGCAGAACGGGTGAGTCTGGTCTTTCACAATAAAATGATAGATGGAACTGCCATTAAACGACTTATTAGCAGGTTAATAGATCACTTCGGAATGGCATATACATCCCACATCCTGGATCAAGTAAAGACCCTGGGGTTCCAGCAAGCCACTGCTACATCTATTTCATTAGGCATTGATGATCTTTTAACGATACCTTCTAAGCGATGGCTAGTCCAAGATGCTGAACAACAAAGTTTTATTTTGGAAAAACACTATCATTATGGGAATGTACACGCGATAGAAAAACTACGACAATCCATTGAGATATGGTATGCTACAAGTGAATATTTGCGACAAGAAATGAATCCTAATTTTAGGATGACTGAGCCTTTTAATCCAGTCCATATAATGTCTTTTTCGGGGGCTAGAGGAAATGCATCTCAAGTACACCAATTGGTGGGTATGAGAGGATTAATGTCTGATCCCCAAGGGCAAATGATTGATTTACCCATTCAAAGTAATTTACGCGAAGGGCTTTCTTTAACAGAATATATCATTTCTTGCTATGGAGCCCGCAAGGGGGTTGTCGATACCGCTGTCCGAACATCAGATGCTGGATATCTTACGCGCAGACTTGTTGAAGTAGTTCAACACATTATTGTACGTAGAACAGATTGTGGCACTGTCCGAGGAATTTCTGTGAGTCCTCAAAATCAAAATAGGATGATGTCGGAAAGGGTTTTTAGCCAAACATTAATTGGTCGTGTATTAGCGGACGATATATATATGGGCCAGCGATCCATTGCCATTAGAAATCAAGATATTGGGATTGGACTTGTCAATCGACTCATAACCCTTCGAACACAAGCAATATCTATTCGAACCCCCTTTACTTGTAGGAGTACATCGTGGATCTGTCGATTATGTTATGGTCGGAGTCCGACTCATGGTGACCTGGTTGAATTGGGGGAAGCCGTAGGTATTATTGCGGGTCAATCTATTGGAGAACCAGGGACTCAACTAACATTAAGAACTTTTCATACCGGCGGCGTATTTACGGGGGGCACTGCAGAACATGTACGAGCCCCTTCTAATGGTAAAATCAAATTCAATGAGGATTTGGTTCATCCCACGCGCACACGTCACGGGCATCCGGCTTTTCTATGTTCTATAGATTTGGATGTAATTATTGAGGGTGAAGATATTATGCACAATGTGACTATTCCACCAAAAAGTTTTCTTTTAGTTCAAAATGATCAATATGTCGAATCAGAACAAGTGATTGCTGAGATTCGGGCGGGAGCATACACTTTGAATTTTAAAGAGAGGGTTCGAAAACATATTTATTCTGATTCAGAGGGAGAAATGCACTGGAGTACTGATGTGTACCATGCACCCGAATTTACATATAGTAATGTCCACCTCTTGCCAAAAACAAGCCATTTATGGATATTGTCGGGGGGTTCACGCAGATCTAGTGTAGTTTCTTTTTCACTCCACAAGGATCAAGATCAAATGAATATTCATTCTCTTTCTGTCGAACGAAGAGAGATTTCTAGCCTCTCGCTCTCAGTGAATAATGATCAAACGGGACACAAATTTTTTAGTTCTGATTTTTCTGCTAAAAAAAAAGGTCGAATTCTTGAGATGTCTGATTATTCGGGATTTAATAGAATCATAAGTACTGGTCATTGTAATCTCATCCATCCTGCAATTCTCCACGCAAATTCGGATTTATTGGCAAAAAGGCAAAGAAATGGATTTCTTATTCCATTCCACTCGATTCAAGAGCAAGAGAAAGAGCTAATGCCCCATTCAGGTATCTCGATTGAAATACCCGTAAGGGGTATTTTCCGTAGAAATAGTATTCTTGCTTATTTCGACGATCCTCGATACAGAAGAAAGAGTTCCGGAATTACTAAATGGGGGACTCTGGGGGCGCATTCAATCGTTAAAAAAGAGGACTTGATTGAGTATCGAGGACTCAAAAAAATTAAGCCAAAATACCAAATGAAAATAGATCGCCTTTTTTTCATTCCGGAGGAAGTGCATATTTTTCCCGAATCTTCTTACCTAATGGTACGGAATAATAGTATCATTGGAGTAGACACACAAATCACTTTAAATATACGAAGCCGGGTGGGCGGATTGGTCCGAATGGAGAGAAAAAGGGGAGGGGTTGAACTAAAAATATTTTCGGGAGATATCCATTTTCCCGGAGAGATAGATAAGATATCCCGACACAGTGGCATCCTGATACCGCCAGAAAGTGAAAAAACAAAACTTAAGGAAGCCACTAAGGAATCAAAAAAATTGAAAAAGTGGATCTATGTTCAACGGATCACACCTACAAAGAAAAAGTCTTTTGTTTTGGTTCGACCCGTAGTCACATATGAAATAGCGAACGGTATAAATTTAGCAACACTCTTTCCCCAGGATCCGCTGCGGGAAAAGGATAATATGCAATTTCGAGTTGTCAATTATGTCCTTTATGGGAAGGGCAAAGCCGCTGGGGGAATTTCTGATACAAGTCTTCAATTAGTTCGGACGTGTTTAGTGTTGAATTGGGACCAAGACAACAAAAGTTCTTCCGTCGAAGAGGTTTGTGCTTCCTTTGTTGAAGTACGTACAAATGGTCTGATTCGAAATTTCCTAAGAATCAACTTAGTGAAATCCAATATTTCGTATCTCAGAAAAAGGGATCATCCGTCGGGTTCAGGATTAATTTCTGATAATGGTTCAGCTCGCACCAATAGCAATCCGTTTTATTCCGTGTTTGGCAAGGCAGGGGTTGAACAATCGCTTAGACAAAATCAAGGAACTATTCGTACGTTGTTGAATAAAAATAAGGAATGCCAAGTTTTGATAATTTTATCATCATCTAATTATTTTCGAATGGGTCCATTGAACGATGTAAAATATCACAATGTGATAAAACAATCAATTCCAATTCAAAAAGATTCGCTAACTCCAATTAAGACTTCGTTGGGACCCTTAGGAACATTCCTTCAAATTGCGAATTTTTATTCATTTTACTATTTAATAACTCATAATCATATCTCGGTAACTAAATATTTGAAACTTGACAATTTAAAACAGCCTTTTCAAGTACTTAAATATTATTTAATGGACGAAACCGGGGAAATTTATAATCCTGATACAGATAGTAAGATCCTTTTGAATCCATTTAATTTGAATTGGTATTTTCTCCAGCCTAATTATTGTGAGGAAATGTCCCCGATAATTAGTCTTGGGCAGTTTCTTTGTGAAAATGTACGTATAACCAAAAGGGGACCATACCTAAAATCCGGTCAAGTTTTAATTGTTCAAGTTAACTCTGTAGTAATACGATCAGCTAAGCCTTATTTGGCTACTCCTGGAGCAACTGTTCATGGGCATTATGGAGCAATCCTTTACGAAGGGGATACATTAGTTACATTTATATATGAAAAATCGAGATCTGGTGATATAACGCAGGGTCTTCCAAAAGTAGAACAGGTGTTAGAAGTGCGTTCGCTTGATTCAATATCGATGAACCTAGAAAAGAGAGTTGAGGGTTGGAACGCGAGTATAACAAGAATTCTTGGGATTCCCTGGGGATTCTTGATTGGTGCTGAGCTAACTATAGTGCAAAGTCGTATCTCTTTGGTTAATAAGATCCAAAAGGTTTATCGATCGCAGGGGGTGCAGATCCATAATAGGCATATAGAAATTATTGTACGTCAAATAACATCAAAAGTTTTAGTTTCCGAAGATGGAATGTCTAATATTTTTTTACCCGGCGAACTGATTGGATTGTTACGAGCGGAACGAATGGGGCGCGCTTTGGAAGAAGTGATCTGTTATCGAGCTATCTTATTGGGAATAACGAGAGCGTCTCTGAATACTCAAAGTTTTATATCCGAAGCAAGTTTTCAAGAAACCACGCGAGTTTTAGCAAAAGCTGCTCTCCGAGGTCGTATCGATTGGTTGAAAGGCCTGAAAGAAAACGTTGTTCTGGGGGGGATAATACCAGTCGGTACCGGATTCAAAGGATTAGTCCACTGTTCAAGGCAGCATAACAACATTCTTTTGGAAAGACAAAAAGGGAATTTATTCGGGGGGGAAATGAGAGATATTTTCTTACACCACAGAGAATTATTTGACTCGTGCATTTCAACGACTTTCCATGATACATCAGAGCACAATTGCTTAGAGGGTTTAATGAGTCCTAGGAGCGAATTCTTTTAACTATTTGTGATCATTTGATTTTTTAATGGTACGAAAAGAAAGATAATAATGAATAGAACGAAGGATAATAATGAATAGAAAGTAATGAATGGCCTGGGTCGTGTATCAATGGTCACTCTCTGGTAGAAGAGAAGGTTCCCTCGGAACAATTATTTATTTCAGGGCGCCTCGTCTCTTAAAAAAAAAAGAGGAAGTGGGGGAGAAATGGCAAGAAGGTATTGGAACATCCATTTGGAAGAGATGATGGAAGCAGGAATTCATTTTGGTCATGGTACTCGGAAATGGAATCCTAGAATGGCACCTTATATATCTGCAAAACATAAAGGTATTCATATTACAAATCTGACTCGAACTGCTCGGTTTTTATCAGAAGCTTGTGATTTAGTTTTTGATGCAGCAAGTAGGGGAAAACAATTCTTAATTGTTGGTACTAAAAATAAAGCAGCTGATTTAGTCGCGCGAGCTGCAATAAGGGCTCGGTGCCATTATGTTAATCAAAAATGGCTCGGCGGTATGTTAACCAATTGGTCCACTACAGAAACGCGACTTCACAAGTTCAGGGATTTGAGAACGGAACAAAAAGGGGGGAGACTCGACAGTCTTCCCAAAAGGGATGCCGCTATTTTGAAGAGACAATTATCGCGTCTGCAAACGTATCTGGGCGGGATTAAATATATGACGAGGGTACCCGATATTGTAATCGTCGTTGATCAGCAAGAAGAATATACGGCTCTTCGAGAATGTATCACTTTGGGAATTCCAACAATTTGTTTAATCGATACAAATTGTGACCCCGATCTCGCAGATATTTCGATTCCAGCAAACGATGACGCTATAGCCTCAATCCGATTAATTCTTAACAAATTAGTATTCGCAATTTGTGAGGGTCGCTCTAGCTATATACGAAATCCTTGATTAATAATAAGATAAATAAATTATTTTGGTAACTCCATAGATTTATGGATTGGGTACTATTCCTGAATTGCACAAAAGAAAAGAGACAAACCTGGTGGATATTATGCAATTAGCAGATATTCAAAATATACAATTCAAGTAGACAAGTCGAAAAGAAGATGGTTGAATCAAAATAATTCTTTTTAAATTTCTATTTCGGTCAGAGGGCAATATGAATGTTCTATCATGTTCCATGAATACACTAAGGGGGTTATACGATATATCCGGTGTGGAAGTAGGCCAACATTTCTATTGGCAAATAGGTGGGTTCCAGGTCCATGCCCAAGTACTTATTACTTCTTGGGTTGTAATTGCTATCTTATTAGGTTCAGCCTTTATAGCCGTTCGGAATCCACAAACCGTTCCGACTGCCACTCAAAATTTCTTCGAATATGTCCTTGAATTCATTCGAGACGTGAGCAAAACTCAGATTGGAGAAGAATATGGCCCATGGGTTCCCTTTATTGGAACTCTGTTTCTTTTTATTTTTGTTTCTAATTGGTCAGGTGCTCTTTTACCTTGGAAAATCATAGAGTTACCTCATGGGGAGTTAGCCGCACCCACGAATGATATAAATACTACCGTTGCTTTAGCTTTGCTCACGTCAATAGCATACTTCTATGCGGGTCTTTCCAAAAAGGGATTAGGCTATTTCAGTAAATACATTCAACCGACTCCAATTCTTTTACCCATTAACATTTTAGAAGATTTCACAAAACCTCTATCACTTAGTTTTCGACTTTTTGGGAATATATTAGCCGATGAATTAGTAGTTGTTGTTCTTGTTTCTTTAGTACCTTTAGTGGTTCCTATACCCGTCATGTTCCTTGGATTATTTACAAGCGGTATTCAAGCTCTTATTTTTGCAACTTTAGCTGCGGCTTATATAGGCGAATCTATGGAGGGACATCATTGACTCGTTTTCGAAATAGTCTTTTTTTGTAGCTTAGAACAAAGGCAATGGATGCGTAACTCAAGATAATCTACTTATACTTCTACTTAGGAAAAATACATATCCAAACATAAATCTACAAATACCGCATATACGATCAAGAGTCGTAGAAAAAAAATTACGATATTGGGGAATTGTAGGAAAGAGATCTAAAGGATCTTTTTCCTCAAATTCCTCTTTGGCCTTATTATATCATCCCCCCCTCTCCCCGCCAATTAATATTTTCTTTATATTGTTTTGTTCATTTTTGTTCATTCAATTCGAATAGCAAATACCAAGAGTGATAAGTTGAATAAAAATTCTTATAGTATCACAGGCGGGTGATTAAAAAAAAAGAAAAGAAAGATGCTTTATAAAATAATTCCCCTTTTAGTTGATTTTAGTCAATTCTTCAATTCAACGATTGACCAAAAGAGAATATTAATATAATAAATTGCATGGCCGTACCTCAATCAAATACTGATATTTAGTTCTATGCAATGATTCGCCCCAATGAATTCGTCTATTTCGATTGTAGCCTGGTGGATAATGATAACGAAAAGGAATAGAAAAAAAAAAAAGAGATTTATAAAAAACGGGGTGATTCGGCGAGGGGTACATAATTAGGTATATGGAATCAAATGCCAACTCTTGTGTATTTTTTGAGTTTTAAAAGGGGTTCGAGAATACGATTGACTTTAAGATACGAATACTTGGAGTCTAAGATATTAATAGTTGGTTTACGTTCTGTAAGAAAGACATGTATATGGGATATTAGATATTGCTAGTTATATATGAACTAAAGATATATCTAATCCACCCTACTCTTGTGATTATTGTGAATTTCGATAGGGATTCTAATAGAAATTTAGAAATTGTTCGATTTCGTCTTTGCTTTGATGCTTTGACTGGGAATTGAATCAATAAAAATAAAGAGATGAAAGAAAGAAAACGAACGAAGAATTCAAAAAAGGGTTCCGAAAAAAGAAATGGAAGAACAAAAGTCGTATGGATTTACAAAAATCCTGTGTTGTGCCTGTGGATCGAAACTAAAAAAGAGATATCTAAAAAGTTTTGATGGTTCAATAATAATATTATTATTACGCCAATTGGGAGTTCTTAGTTACTTCGGCTGGGCGAATCCTAGTGACGGAATAATTAAGTCATAATTTATTGGACGATTGTATCATTAACGATTTCTTTAGTTTTTCTTTATTTTAGTGCGAGGGACTTATCATGAATCCACTGATTTCTGCCGCTTCCGTTATTGCTGCTGGGTTGGCTGTTGGGCTTGCTTCTATTGGACCTGGAGTTGGTCAAGGTACTGCTGCGGGCCAGGCAGTAGAAGGGATCGCGAGACAGCCCGAGGCAGAGGGAAAAATACGAGGTACTTTATTGCTTAGTCTGGCTTTTATGGAAGCTTTAACAATTTATGGGCTGGTTGTAGCATTAGCACTTTTATTTGCGAATCCTTTTGTTTAATCCTAGAAATAGGAAGGGCAATTTACTTATTTTTTTTCTCTTATTTATTATATCCGTGTTTCTGGCTTTTTTGAATTCTATCAAGATTTAACTCCTCCAATTGGAAGGACTGATTTGAGGATGGGGAATTAGGATAGGCATACCAGTTCGCCTTTTTCTTTCCCTTTCTTAGTCTAAAGGAAACCCTCTTTTTAAGTGATGCTGCAACAAACGAGGGGTTTTGCAATGGACAGGAGTCCCGGCCCCTAATACTAATAAGTATCCCTCTTATCGGGAATCCCCAATTGCCAATTCAAAGAAAGGATTTCGAAATCGAATTTTTGACCCTGTTTCGAAATAGGTAAATTACTAAAAAAACAAATAAATTAAATAAATATATATTACGTAGAAAAAAAAAAAGAACTGCGTTCTTTTTTTTTTTTTAGTCTATCTAAAAGAGGAGATCATATGAAAAATGTAACCGATTCTTTCGTTTCTTTGGTTAACTGGCCATTCGCCGGGAGTTTCGGGCTTAATACCGATATTTTAGCAACAAATCCAATAAATCTAAGTGTAGTGCTTGGTGTATTGATCTTTTTTGGAAAGGGAGTGTGTGCGAGTTGTTTATTTCAAGAATAGGCTGGACCCAACCAGCTGCACTTTTTTTCGTTATAACTAGGACCAAAGGGAAAAGGGTGCATGATTCCGCGAATTACTTCTGAATAAATTTCAAATCATATTTAAGAACCATAGCATTTCGTGATTTGTTGGTAAATCTATTTTGATTCTCTATCAACCAAACCAATAATGTGGGACCATTAACATGGTTAAAGCTAAAGTTTGAAGTCCAGACACAGCACGGTACTCTTTCTACTACTATGTTTTACTATAGAATAGAAATGTTTTCAAAATGAATAATTAATAAATGAATAATTAATAATAATTATTGGACTTTTTTTTTTTCGATATAAAACACTCATGTTGATAAAAAGATTTGAGCCTTTTATTGGTATTGGAAATTTGATTGGAAAATATTGGAAAAATAGGTATTTCAACCAACCCTTATTTATGCTGAATCGATGACCTCCATATAAAGTAAGAAGAATTCTTTGGATTTGAAGAAAAAAAGAAACAACTTTGCTGACAATTATATATTTTGATTTGGTCAGAAGAGTCCTCCGAATATTCTGTTCTTGGATTAGGGATCAGTCGCAAGATTCATTTTGGAATATGAATAGAGAAGAGAGGGAGAGGATAGGCTCATTACATTAAAAAAAGATATGGGAACCCCCCCCATACATAAGTAGTTGACGTAATTGAGTGGGAGAGCCAAATGAATCGAAAAATTCATGTTTGGTTCGGGAAGGGATCATCGAAGTTTTGAGATGAATGGAAAGATAATCTACTTTCATTAAGTGATTTATTAGATAATCGCAAACTGAGGATTTTGAATAGTATTCGAAATTCAGAAGAACTGCAGAGAGGGGCCATTGAACGGCTGGAAAAAGCCCGGGCCCGGTTACGAAAAATAGAAATAGAAGCAGATCAGTTTCGAGTGAATGGATACTCTGAGATAGAACGAGAAAAATTCAATTTGATTAATTCAACTTATAAGACTTTGGATCAATTAGAAAATTACAAAAATGAAACCATTCATTTTGAACAACAAAGAGCAATTAATCAAGTCCGACAACGGGTTTTCCAACAAGCTTTACAAGGAGCGCTCGGAACTCTGAATAGTTGTTTGAACAAGGAGTTACATTTACGTACCATTAGTGCCAATATTGGCATGTTTGGAGCGATGAAAGAAATAACTGATTAGTCCTTTTACTGTAGGCACATTATTTTTTTTTTTTTTTTTAAGAAAAAA